TAATTCTATAGAATTAGAACATAGATAGAAAGACTCTTCCGATCTAGCCATACCATTAGATTATATTGACAATTCCAAAAAACTGTTCATACTATCATCATAGTATGATGACGGTCGGGCGGATATGCCCCCATCGTCTAGTGGTTCAGGACATCTCTCTTTCAAGGAGAAAACGGGGATTCGACTTCCCCTGGGGGTAGGGTACTACGAAAGGAAGTTGATCATGGATTATCAATAAGCCTAGAATGAATTCTTCCTGGGTCGATGCCCGAGCGGTTAATGGGGACGGACTGTAAATTCGTTGGCGACATGTCTACGCTGGTTCAAATCCAGCTCGGCCCAAAAATTCACCGTTCCATGAGAAGGAAACAGAGATGCCTGATCCGTAGAAATAAAGAAAAGGGTCAGCTCCATCTCATTGAAAGATTTATTATCTATTTTTAACAATAAAATAAAAAATCACTAGTTACTAATAATCCGCGCTACTCTCACTAAAGCCCGTGTTTATGTGGATATGATATCAATATATCATTCGCGTATCCGTTACGTTACAACATGACGAGTAGAATGTTCTTATGAAACCATAAGAATATGTATGCTATACACCTCGCTGGGATTGTAGTTCAATTGGTCAGAGCACCGCCCTGTCAAGGCGGAAGCTGCGGGTTCGAGCCCCGTCAGTCCCGAACTAGGATCCGATGAATTTCTCAATTCATTTTTTTTTTATTTATTTATTTATTTTTAGCGAAAGGGAAGACGGGGAGCAAAATGGAATCTCCGTTGCGGGAGGGGGATTTTTATTTCTTTTGTTTCGCATTTATCATCAGACAAATAGGGGAATTTCTTTCACTAGTACTGATTGATAAGGGAGAGACATATGTAGATTAGTACAATCGGTAGTATTGCTATATTCAGACTGACTATATTCAGTATTTTAAATTTAAGAGATACCATACTCACTTTCTTTTTCGATTGTTCTTGATCAATGAAATGGAATAGAGTGCCCATATTTTTGGGGGAGTACAGACATAAATTGTCTTCGTTTATTGTACGATACACTTAATATAAATAGAATTAAATTACCCGGCGAAGTACTTTTCAGGTTAAAGCACATCCTTTCTAAATTCCTACTTTTTTTTGTGTATCCTCAATTATTAATACTAATTGGAAACAATCTATTTCATTCTCATTCAAATTGCATACTGCGTTTTTCGTGTATACGTTCCAATCCCAATCCAATAAAGAGAGGATACTAAATAAAAGAAAAGACCAACCAAGCAACGTCCCCCTTCTTATTCTTAGTAAATTTCATTTGTTCGAATATTCGATTTTTTATCCTTAATCCTTTCTTTTTTCTATCTCACTTATACTGTTTGGATCTGTGTATGACCCAGAGAATACTGGTCATATCATATGATACTTCATAATTTTATGTACATAATTCTATGTATAAGCAGGAAAGTTGTATAAGGAAGATGCTAGGTTATAGAAAAGAAAAAGTGAAAAAAGGGGACGAAAATCCAACGGCGGGTATTTCTGATACAATCAAAAATGGTATTTTTTATTTAGTATGGATAAAGGATCTTCCTATGTTATACTATTCAATTTTCGACGATGAATTCATTTGATAGATCAGAAATTGTTATTCATAATATTGATCTGATTCAGTATTATCAGGATGTAATTCATCCCATTGAATTTACAAGAGTCAAATTTCTCATCTCTATGGGATTAGATCCCGAGTTATTGCGAAACAAAAAAAAAAGAAGATTATGGAAGTCAATATTCTCGCACTTATTGCTACTGCACTGTTCATTCTAGTTCCTACTGCTTTTTTACTTATCATCTATGTAAAAACAGTTAGTCAAAATGATTAATTTGAATTATTAATTCTTATCAATGATTTAAGAAATGAAAGAAAGGGATTCAAACTCTAAGTCTTAAATGAAATGATTAGGCTGGAATCAGAAGTATCTTAGTAAGTATCTAATAAGCTAGTGTGGTAGAAAGAACTATAGTTCTTTCTACCACACTGGCTAGTATTGTATACTATTTTTTATTATATAAAGTTGTATTGTATACGAATATAGGCTTCATATAGATCAAATTACAATATGTACATATATTAGATGTACATATAGATAGCACTCTAATTCTATTTCTTTTATTTTGATTTCCCATCTCAAGAAGTCACAATTAAGGGATGATCCGCGGAGTTATATGGTAACCTCTTCGGATTTTGTTTGGAAAAGGAGTAGAGTAGAGCCTGTCCATTTTTCATGCTTAAACATGAAATGAGTCAAAAAAAGCATAAAAACATTTCTAGGAGTCTAAAACAAATGTTAAATGTGTGATATATGGATCGCTCAATGGAAGAAAGATCTCATTTTATTATGTGTTATTTATGTGTAGGACCTTTTTGGACAATCACTAATCGCTTCGTTTCCAGCGGAAAGAAAATATGTATTGTCGTAATAGCGGAACGACTTTCTTTTAGAAAGGTAAAAGGAAAGAAAAAGGGAAATAAATAAAGAAAAAAAATAGGTATTGGTTTTTCTTATTGTAATATCCATAATTCTGATAAGAGTTGATTCACCAAAATAGAATATTTAGGAAACGGTTGGATTGGAAAAAATCTCCTATCATGCGTAGATTTGAGTTTCGAAATACAATTATGATAATCTTTCATTACTGTATTCAAGTACAATTTGGAAGAGATTTTTTTTTAAGGCTTTGAAAAATGATCAATAAAGAGTTGATACAGTTCGATTGAGCAATCGATTACTCAATTAGTAGTGCCCCCAGCCCTAGAGTCCACTCCTTCCCCATACTACAAGTGAAAGGGAAAATGTAAAGACTACCATTAAAGCAGCCCAAGCAAGACTTACTATATCCATGTGAATTATGCCCCTATTTCTATGAAGGAATTATTCTATTATTGATTAATAATCATAGTGGAATCAATGGCGCAGAGTCAAAATAGGATTCTGAGTTAAGACTGTTGATGAACCAAACCAATTCAATGAATACACCCGTAACAAGTTTCTATATTTTAGGGTTTCTGGTAGAATCAGGAAGCATTAAGTACAAATACGATGATACACACGTTTTTTCTTTGGAAATAGCAAAGGAATGCTCCTCTAATGGAGTGGAGCATGTAAGAGTAAGAATAGTAAGACCCTTTGTTTGTTTTGATACCTTTCTTTACTAAGCAAAAAGCATAAAAATATACCATCAAGAGAGATAACTATCTATCAGATACCTCTATTTCCTATTTGATCTAAGCTTACTGTCTTTCTTTCTGTGAAAGAATCGGGAGAACCCACCACCACTATTCCTACATACATTTTTTCTTTTCAACTTTGAACTTTACTTTATTTACTCTATAAAAATAAGAGTAGACCAACCATTCTGATTGCATGTCTGAGCACTCATAGCCTCTCGTGAGTCTGGATAAAAAGTATCTTCGGGCCTTTCCACAACTCCTAAATAGATTTCCCATCATCGTATCCGATCTAATTTAATACCAGACGGTATCGCGAGACACTACTTTGTTTAATAAGGGCAGTTTAAGAGATCTTGATATGATAGTCTTTCGTATAATCTCTTCTTCAATTCTAGTACCAAAAAAGGAGTGCCCTTTAGGAACCCTTGGATACCGAGATTTCCGACCTTAGTTCTGAATCCCAGAATTGACTCTCGCCGTTTATTTGATTTTTCAATTAAATAAAATAAATGGCCCGAACCTATCATTAAATTAATAAGTGAGAGTTGCTTCATCCCTATTGATACCGGTTTGTTTGGGCTACACCCAGATTTTGAGAAAAAAAAATTACAGTCTTTTATAAAACCTATGCTATGGGTTATAAAAATCAAGTATTGACACGTCCGCTTAGTCCTTTGCCTCTGCTTCTTGCGGAGCAAAAATGCATCGAATTTAGATCAACAGGATAAGAAATCCCCAATCTTTTGTTGATCAGGCGACACCCGGATTTGAACTGGGGATAAAGGATTTGCAGTCCCCCGCCTTACCACTTGGCCATGCCGCCAAATTCGGTCCAAAATAGATAAAAATATTATCTATATTCTATTTCTATTACTAATTCTTTTTTTTTATTGGATCTAGTTTATATTATTCTCTTCGATTGATTGTATCTCAAGCTTAAAAACTTCCCTTCTTTTTTTTTATTGAGAGTAGAAAAAAAGGATTTCCGGTCACAGACTGAGGCAAATCGGAACCATTAACAATTTACTTTGAATTAGTGAACGGTTCTTCCATTTTTATCTCCAATGAAATTTGGTTTCCTTGAATGGCAAAAGAAAATCATAAAATCAAATTGATTTATGACTAATATGACTAATCAGTATTCATTTTTTTCAATAATCAATCCTTTTCAATTTCAATTATAACAACATATATGTATATATGTAAATCCCAGAACAGAAATTGTTACCTAGATACCAAGCCGGATCTCTCTCTTATGTACATATCCCTATAGAGAATCATCCTGTTTCAATTTTTCATTGAATATTTGAATATATTGAATAGAAAATACAAATTTTGATGGAGTGTGGCCCATGTTGTCCCAAGTGAAATTTCAATAAAAGTTGTGATATATGGCTAGATAGATAGCCGTATCAGCATGTACTTAATAAATACAATACTATTCTTAGTATATTTATATTATATTACGCAACGCAATTTAATCGTATTCTAAAAATTCCACTCACTACCAAAAAGAATCCGCGAATTCTTTTTTGAATTAGTGTGTTAAAAAAAGGAAACTCTATACTACTTTTGATTATTCTGTCTTTATCTCATTCATAGAGAGGAGATTGAACCATTTATTTTTTTGTTGGTATCCCATCGGATCGTAATATCATAATAATAGGTAGAAATTGGATCAATTTTGATATTCTATACAAGACTCCAAAGTGACAGAATTTTTCCAGGAATATTTTATCAATTTATTTCTATTTTTACCTATCCTGTCGCAAAT